TTTCTTAAATCCAAGCGATCTTTTCGTAGGCGTTTGCCCCCGATCCAATCGGGGGATCGAATTGATTATAAAAACATGAGTTTAATTAGTCGATTTATTAGTGAACAGGGAAAAATATTATCTAGACGAGTGAATAGATTGACCTTGAAACAACAACGATTAATTACTATTGCTATAAAACAAGCTCGTATTTTATCTTTGTTACCTTTTCTTAATAATGAGAAACAATTTGAAAGAACCGAGTCGACCACTAGAACTCCTAGTCTTAGAGCCAGAAAAAGATAGGTTTACTCTTTCTTCACTTGAATTCGAATTCCCATCCGAACTCAAACGGGGATTTTTATTTTGTTGGAAAAATCCAAGAATCCGGATTGAATTTTTGTGTCGTAAGAAAACAAATAATAATCTGGGAAGAATAAATTTTTTTATTTAACTTGTTGATTCATTTTTTTTTTTGACTACTTTACTCATATTTTATTCATTTTTATTCGACCTTCCCGGAGTTCATTCTCCGGGCAACTCCGTTTAACCGGTGGATTCCTTCCAACCTACTTCTTTTATGATCTCATTGGAAATCATATAAAGACAATTCCTATTTGATATAGCTATTTGTGCAAGTATTTTACGATTAAGAAGCAACTGTCTCTTGTACAGACCGTTTATTAATCTACTATAACTATAGCATACCCCCCTTTCACGAATTGCTGCATTTATTCGAGTGATCCATAAACGACGAAAATTGATTTTTTGCTTATCCCTATCCCGATGAGCCGAAACCAAAGCTCTTATTTTTTGTTGAGTAATAGTTCGAGTAAGTCTTGAATGAGCCCCCCGAAAGCTTGATGCAAATAAACGAATTTTTGTTCTACGTCTCCGAGCGATATATCCCCGTCTAATTCTGGTCATTGAATAAATGAAACTTTCACGAATAACTAATAGATTTCCTTTCTTTCAGTTATTCTTTTGCCCCTTTCCTAGTATATTAATAACAAAACGGATTTTTCCAATGTATAAACTAAAAATTCCAACGGCTTTGGCTACTATAACCTTCCCAACCACGATTTTTTCTTTTTTATAGGTGTTTCGCCTCGAAATACGAAATTGTACGATACTAGGTATTAAAAATAAAAAAAAATAGCAATGATAAAGAAATAGTGGATTCCATCGTTTCTATGGTTACTTCTTAAACGGTGAGGTCTTCTCTATACACCGGAGCCTTTACTTCATTTAATCAATGTTATTGCTAACTTGTATAGTTCACATTCTTCGGCTCTACCCATGAATTATCCAGTAATAGGTCTTTCACAACGAGCTCTACCTATACAGTAACGGTATTTAATTATGAAGGTTGGCTGGGTAGCTGACCCTGTTAGTCCGTTCTTGCAAGAGGGGTCTATATTAACTAAGATTTCCTCCGCTTAATGGATAACCATTTGCTACCAATGGAGAATTGCTTCTCATCTTGAATTGAGGTGAGTGGATTTACACCAATAGAAACCATAAATTTCATACACAATAAAAGGGATATGCTCCATTTTCTTATTTTTAGATAGGAAATGTAGTTTTTTTCCGTTCTATCCTATTTGATCATTGATATTCGAACGTGGCTCTCTTTCCTTTGTTCTAGTTCATGATCTGAACGAGTCGCACATACACCCTAGTACATGTTCCTCGACGCTGAGGGCATCCCCGAAGCGCGGGGGATTTTGTGACATTTCTAATTGGCTGTCTTGTATTTCTAATAAGTTGTTTAATCGTTGGCATGTTGAATCATATACATAATGGACTGGTTTAGATCGATCCTAACCGCATGATTATGAATTCCTTTTATTGAATAGAATAGTAAATAAAAGTCATAATATATTAATATGAAACTCGGCAGGGGTAATTTCAAATCACGAATTGATGCGAAATCCAGGCTATTGTCATTCAACCGCTACAAGATCAACAATTCCATAAGCTTGGGCCTCTGTTGCTGACATAAAAACATCTCTTTCCATGTCTTCGGAGACAACCCATAGGGGTTTGCCCGTTCTTTGTACATAAACCCTTGTCAGGGTTTCACGTAGTTTCAGCAGTTCTCCCACTTCCAGGATGAATTCTCCCGTTGCTACTTCAGAAAAAGAACCAGCAGGTTGATGGATCATTACCCTGATGATATAAGAAAATAAAAGGTTTCTTTATTTCGCATGATGAGGAGAAGATAAAAGAAAGATAAAAGAATAACAAGAAAAAAGATAGAATCGAACAACCGTACGGGCATTATGCATTGCATACGGCTCTACAATAAAATTGACCCTTACCTTACATCAAATAAAGAAAAAATAGGGTCGATCAGACCCCGATCGGTAAATGATCAACTTACCACCCTTCCTTTCGGAGGAATTCAAAAATACTATGATGGCTCCGTTGCTTTATATCTTTATTTTATTATATTTTTTTGTCTGTGATTTGTCTGTTATTCAGCAATCCCAAAGTTGCTTTTTTATTTGATCAAATA